GTTGCCTGTAGCTTAAACTTAAAGTATAGTACTGAAAATACTAAGATGGTACAACCCTCCAACAAAGGTCTTGGTCTTAAACCTCATATTACCTAAAAATCATTTATTTATACATGCAAGCCTCCCCAAGACGGTGAAACAGCCATAAAAACCTAGAGCCGGCATCAGCCATTCGCCATAACGCCAAGCAACAGCCACACCCCCACGGGCAACACAGCAGTAGTTAACATTAGGCCATAAGTGAAAACTTGACCAAGCAAAATGAATAAAGGGCCGGTTAATCTCGTGCCAGCGACCGCGGTTACACGATAGACCCAAGATAATATTAACGGCGTAAAAATGACTAAATATAACAGTCCCAATTTAGGGAAGAAACCAGACTGGGCTGTAAAAAGCCATAAGTCACATTAATCCCTCCCCCTAATTCCACACAACTTTGACTCATGAAAGCTAGGATACAAACTAAGATTAGATACCCTACTATGCCTAGCCGTAACACACAATTAAACTACCAATTGCCCGCCAAACAACTACGAGTCATACTTAAAACTTAAAAGACTTGACGGTACTTCATCACGACCTAGAGGAGCCTGTCTAATAACCGACAATCCACGATTAACCCCACCCTTTCTCGCCCAACAGTCTATATACCGCCGTCGCCAGCTTACCTTGTAAAAGAAATAAAGTAAGCTAAACAGTACTACACTAAAACGACAGGTCGAGGTGTAACCCATGAAGGGGGCCCGGATGGGCTACATTCTCAAACCAAGAATACGAATAGCACTACGAAACTAATGCCTGAAGGCGGATTTAGCAGTAAGATAGGAATAAAATACCTAACTGAACATAACGCAATGAAGTGCGTACACACCGCCCGTCATCCCTGCCACCACAACAATAAACCTTAATAAACCAACCCCCAAAAACCAAGCAGGGCAAGTCGTAACATGGTAAGTGTACTGGAAAGTGTACTTAGAAACAAAAAGTAGCTTACAAAAAGCCCTCGACCTACACTCGAACGACATTAACATTAATCTTTTTGAGCTGACTACACAACCAAACACAAACATACATTACTAGACAAACAAATCATTTGATTCACCCAGTAGATGCGATCGAACAGTCACAAGTCACAATAAAGTACCGTAAGGGAATCACCAAAGCAACAAATAGCAAAGATCAGCCCTTGTACCTTTTGCATCATGGTCTAGCAAGGACACACGGACAAGAAGAATCACAGCCCACCACCCCGAAACCGAATGAGCTATTTCTAAGCAGTCTAACGGACGCACCCTTCTATGTAGCAAAATAGTGGGAAGACTTAAAAATAGAGGTGAAACGCCTACCGAATTCGGAGATAGCTGGCTACCCCAAATAGAATCTAAGTTCTACTTTAGAATAGCACTTAACCAATTAACCTTCTAAAGATAATCAACAAAGGTACAGCTCTGTTGACCAAGGATACAACCTGAATTTGCAAGAAACTATAATACCCCCACCCCGTAGGCCCTCAAGCAGCCACCCTAAAAAATATCGTCAAAGAATTAACCTAAACAAAACCAATACCTATTTAAAACTCCAAATTAACTAAAGGTGAACCTACACAAGTAGATAACATTATGCTAAAACTAATAATAAGATCCCATCTCTTTACGCACCCCTCCACTAGACATAGAAAAACTACTAGTAATTAACAGACCACAAAAGGCAAACAACAAACCCATACACACCTTCAAACCAACTGTGACCCCAACACAGGAGCGTTAAAAAGAAAGATTAACTGTTATAAAAGGAACTCGGCAACCGAGGGCTCCAACTGTTTAACAAAAACATAACCTTTAGCCAAACAAGTATTAAAGGCGACGCCTGCCCAGTGAAAATTAAACGGCCGCGGTATCCTAACCGTGCAAAGGTAGCATAATCATTTGTCTATTAATTGTAGACCTGTATGAAAGGCAAAATGAGAGCCCAACTGTCTCTTATAACAAATCAATTAAACTGATCTCCTAGTACAAAAGCTAGAATACCAACATAAGACCAGAAGACCCTGTGAAGCTTTAACAAAACTATTAAACCCAATAATAACTACTTTAGGTTGGGGCGACCTTGGAACAAAAAAGAACTTCCAACACGTGACTCCCTCATAAACTCAGGCAAACAGGCCTATACTAGATCCAGTATGACTGACAATTGAAATAAGTTACTCCAGGGATAACAGCGCCATCTTCTTTAAGAGCCCATATCAAAAAGAAGGTTTACGACCTCGATGTTGGATCAGGACATCCCAGTAATGCAACCGTTACTAAAGGTTCGTTTGTTCAACGATTAACAGTCCTACGTGATCTGAGTTCAGACCGGAGCAATCCAGGTCAGTTTCTATCTATGTAACGCTCCGCCTAGTACGAAAGGACCGGCACAGCAAAGCCAATACCACACGCACGCTTTAACCACAAAATAGCCCCTATTAATAAACACCCACACTCTTAAACCCAGATAAGGTTAATTAAGGACCACCGCACCTTAATAATTTCAACCGTACTTAACATCATCAACCCACTACTATACATCCTACCAATTCTTATCGCAGTCGCATTTCTTACACTACTAGAACGAAAACTATTAGGATATATACAACTACGAAAAGGCCCCAACCTAGTAGGCCCCTTCGGCCTACTTCAACCCTTCGCAGACGGATTAAAACTAATTACGAAAGAAACGACCAAACCAACCCTCTCATCCCCAATCTTATTTACACTATCCCCCATCACTGCCCTATCCCTAGCCCTAATCGCCTGAGCACCAATCCCAATACCAAATGCACTAACCAACATAAACCTAGGACTACTATTCATCTTAGCAGTATCTGGCATATTCACATACACCATTCTATGATCCGGATGATCATCAAACTCGAAATACCCCCTCATGGGCGCAATACGAGCCGTAGCCCAAATCATCTCCTATGAAGTTACACTAGGCTTAATCATCATCTCACTAGCCACCATCTCAGGAAACTACTCCTTAACCTCATTTACAGAAGTACAAGAACACTCATGACTCCTATTTGCATCCTGACCCCTAGCCATAATATGATTCACCTCTACCCTAGCAGAAACCAACCGATCACCATTCGACCTAACAGAGGGAGAATCAGAACTAGTATCCGGATTCAACCTAGAGTTCTCAGCCGGACCATTCGCCCTACTCTTCCTGGCTGAATACACCAACATTTTACTAATAAACACCCTATCAGTAATAATATTCATAAACCCAGGAACATCCAACCCAGAACTATTCACAACCAACCTAATAATAAAGACAATAATCATAACAACCCTCTTCCTATGAATCCGCGCCTCATACCCCCGATTCCGATACGACCAACTCATACATCTACTATGAAAACAATACCTCCCCCTTACCATAGCCATATGCCTACTTAACCTATACACGACAACAGCATTCTGCGGAACCCCCCCACAATGGAAGTGTGCCTGAAAACACAAGGACTACCTTGATAGAGTAGATACGGGAACCATAAACCCCACTTCCCAATCAAAGAGGGATTTACCATCCCTGGCCCCCAAAGCCAGTATTTTACTACTTAAACTACTCTCTGAATTAACCATAAAAATAACCCCCAAGACCCACCTACCCAATACTCCACACTTTAACCACCCTTTAAATTAACCATAAAAAATAACTCTCCTAGGACCCCCCCCTACCCCCCCCAAACCAATATTCCACCACTTTAACTACTCTCTAAATTAACCATAAAAAAATAACTCTCCTAGGACCCCCCCCCCTACCCCCCCCAACCTATTTTATCCCGAAATTAGCCTCATATATGTACTCTCTACATATTATGTCCTTATTTCACTATGTATAATAATACATTAATCGTTTTGCCTCACGCCTAATAAACGAGAATACTACTTTAATTAATTATATACGAAACTGGCTCACTCACATCCTTTCCCTTCCTCATTTTCTGGTCGTTCCACTTATCAGAGGTTGTTTGATTATTAGTAACCATGGCTATCTACTTCAAACCGGTGTCCCATGATTTATCCCTTCCCGTGAAATCCTCTATCCTTTCATCAAAGCACACAGTCCCGCTTTTCACGTCCATATATTGTAACTCCTCCCGTCTATGTCCTTTCCAAGGCCGCTGGTTACACCTTCAAGAACACCTCAATGGTCCGGAACCACCCCGCCCTACTCGCTCTTTCCAAGGCCTTTGGTCGCACCCTTTATCCTGGCACATTCTACCTCATGTTCTTATCACCTGTGCTTGGCCGCCCCTGGTTGCTCTTTTTAGGGGTACCTTTCACCTGACACCCATATATGCCCGTTACCGTCACCCCTCTCCGGGGTAGACCATTAGTCCAGGTGGAGCTATATTCTTGGTCTAGCACCTTCTCCTATATGGATACATCTCTTAATGATTGTTAGACATATTTTCCCATATTGCTGAAAATCCCATTCTTTTTTACTAAAGAAATCCCGCTTTGAACGCATTTTTTTACCCAAATTTTCACGTTTTCACCAAAATCAATACCACTTTCCTATACTAAAATTATAAACCCGAAATCCCATATGAAGTTATTTTTTAAAACCGTTTAATATTTTTTTTTTCTGCGGAGAAAAAAATATTATAAAAAAACCTGTCGATATTCAAAGCTACCAAAATCTACCACTCCTCCCGACAACTCGATTCATAAACGCGAATCACCCGAGGGTGAACTTAGCCGTTTTTACCCTTATTTCTGACCCAGTCCTAGGTTTCTATATATTAAGGTAGCAAAGCACGGCCATGCAAAAGGCTTAAAACCTCAACACAGATGTTCAAATCATCTCCTTAATACTAGAAAACCAAGAATCGAACTTGGACCTAGAAGTCCAAAACTTCTAATACTACCCTATAATATTTTCTAAGTAAAGTCAGCTAAAAAAGCTACCGGGCCCATACCCCGAAAATGTCCATAGGGCCTTTACTAATCAACCCAGCATCACTAATAACCATTACAACCAGCATCATCATAAGCACCATCCTAATCACCACAACAACACACTGACTAATAGCCTGAGTTTGCTTAGAAATTAACACCCTATCCATAGTACCAATCATCTCAAAACCCCACCACCCCCGAGCAACAGAAGCAACAACAAAGTACTTTCTAACACAAACCCTAGCCTCCATGACCATCCTATTCGCAACTACCATAAACGCACTTAATACATCAAACTGAGAAATTACTCTCACCACAGATACCACAACCATAAAAATTGCCACATTAGCCCTAATAATAAAAATAGCAGCAGCACCGTTCCACTTCTGACTACCAGAAGTAGCACAAGGCACCACAACACTAACAACACTAGTAATCCTAACTTGACAAAAAATCGGCCCCCTCACTATCCTCGTAATAAACCACAATAACACCAACCTAACAATCTTAATCTCATCAGCAATCCTATCTATCCTAGTAGGAGGAATAGGCGGACTAAACCAAACCCAATTACGAAAACTAATAGCCTTCTCATCAATCACCCACACAGGATGAATCCTGGCTACCATTACCCTAGCACCAAACATCTCTACCTTAGCCTTCCTAATCTATACAATAACTACCACCCCAATCTTCCTTATACTTAACACATCATCAACAACAACAATTAAAGACATGGGGACCATATGAACCGCCTCCCCCTGCCTCATACTAACTATATTATTAACCACCTTATCCCTTGCGGGCCTCCCACCCCTCACAGGGTTCATACCAAAATGACTTATTCTAAACAAAATAACCACCTTCAACTTAACCACAGAAGCTACCCTTATAGCCATATCCTCCCTTCCCAGCCTATACGTCTACATCCGACTAACCTACATCATAACTATAACAATACCCCCCCACACATCCACTACACAAATAAAATGACGATTACCACACAAAAAACCCCCACTACTCTCAACCACATTAGCAACTATAATATTACTACTCCTACCCCTCTCACCAAACATCTAGAAACTTAAGTTATATAAACTAGGAGCCTTCAAAGCCCCAAATAAAGCACTACTTTAGTTTCTGCAGAGCTTGCAGCATCACCACATCTCCTGATTGCAACACAGACATTTTAACTAAACTAAAGCTCTTAGACTAGCAGGCCTCGATCCCACAAAAAACTAATTAACAACTAGCTGTCCAAACCGGCGGACTTTAATCTACCTTCTCCGTTTTTGGGGGGGGGAAAAAACGGAGAAGCCCCGGGCGGTAGGCCGACTTCAGATTTGCAGTCTGACATGATGACACCTCAGAGCCTGATAGCAAGGAATTACCTGTGTGTAAATTTACAGTTTACCGCTTTAAATCAGCCATACTACCTGTGTACATTACCCGTTGACTATTTTCAACAAACCACAAAGATATCGGAACCCTATACCTTATATTCGGCGCATGATCCGGCCTTATCGGGGCCTGCCTAAGCATTCTAATACGTATAGAACTAACACAACCGGGATCCCTATTCGGCAGCGACCAGATCTTTAATGTCTTAGTAACCGCCCATGCATTCATCATAATCTTCTTCATAGTCATACCCATTATAATCGGGGGATTCGGAAACTGACTAATCCCCCTAATACTTGGAACCCCCGACATAGCCTTCCCCCGAATAAACAACATAAGCTTTTGACTCCTACCCCCAGCCCTACTCCTCTTACTATCCTCCTCTTACGTCGAAGCAGGCGCAGGTACAGGTTGAACTGTTTACCCCCCCCTCTCTGGAAACCTAGTTCACTCAGGCCCATCAGTAGACCTAGCCATCTTCTCGCTCCACCTGGCCGGAGCATCATCTATCCTCGGAGCAATCAACTTCATCACTACATGCATCAATATAAAACCTAAATCTATACCAATATTTAACATCCCCCTTTTTGTCTGATCCGTTATAATCACCGCAATTATGCTACTCCTAGCACTGCCCGTGCTCGCAGCAGCAATCACCATACTCCTAACAGACCGGAACTTAAACACAACATTCTTCGACCCCTGTGGGGGCGGAGACCCAGTCCTATTTCAACATCTATTCTGATTTTTTGGCCATCCAGAAGTCTACATTTTAATCCTGCCAGGCTTTGGCATTATTTCCAGCATTATCACCTTCTACACAGGAAAAAAGAACACATTCGGATACACCAGCATAATCTGAGCAATAATATCTATTGCAATCCTGGGCTTCGTAGTCTGAGCCCACCACATATTCACAGTAGGCCTAGATATCGACAGCCGCGCCTACTTCACAGCAGCCACAATAATTATCGCAATTCCAACAGGAATCAAAGTCTTCGGCTGACTAGCCACCCTCACCGGAGGACACATCAAATGACAGACCCCAATCTACTGAGCCCTGGGGTTCATCTTCCTATTCACTGTTGGGGGAATGACCGGAATCATTCTAGCAAACTCATCCCTAGACATTGTACTTCACGACACCTACTACGTCGTAGCACACTTCCACTATGTCCTATCCATAGGGGCAGTGTTTGCCATCATGGGCGGCCTCACCCATTGATTCCCCCTATTTACAGGATACTCATTAAATCAAACTTTAACTAAGACCCAATTCTGGGTAATGTTTTTGGGTGTCAACATAACATTCTTCCCTCAACACTTCTTAGGGCTGTCTGGAATACCCCGCCGATATTCAGACTTCCCAGACGCCTTTACCCTATGAAATACTATCTCATCAATCGGATCAACAATCTCTCTAATCGCAGTACTCATATCACTATTTATCGTATGAGAAGCACTCACATACAAACGTAAACCAACACCCCAGCTGGGGAAAAAAACTCACATTGAGTGGCTATACGGAACACCTCCCCCTTACCACACTCACACTGAACCAACCTTCATACCAAATAATTCATACGCTCCAATCCGAGAATATATCTCATACATACAATGACCCTGACCCGAGAAGAGACAGACTTTAACTGCCACCCGTTAATTTCAAGTTAACTGCACACTTATGCTTTCCTCCCGAGAATCTAGTAAACATATTACATGACCCTGTCATAGTCAAATCACAACATCTGTGGTTCTCAATGCCCCACGCAACCCAACTATCACTACAAGAAGCTATCGGCCCAACAATAGAAGAAGTCGTGTTCCTACACGACCACGTACTCCTCCTTACATGCTTAATAACACTAGTAATCTTAATATTCACTATCACTGCAACCGCAACAACCCTAACCCACAACGACCCGTCAGAAGAAGTAGAACAACTAGAAGCCGCATGAACAGCCGCCCCAATCATAATTCTCATCTTAACAGCCCTCCCGTCAGTCCGATCCCTATACCTGATAGAAGAAGTATTTGATCCATACCTTACAATCAAAACTACCGGCCACCAATGATACTGAAACTATGAGTACTCAGACGAAACCCACATCTCATACGACTCCTATATACTACAAACACATAATCTCCCAAAAGGCTCGCCCCGCCTACTTGAAGTAGACCACCGCATAGTAATACCAGCAGGCCTACAAACCCGAATTGTAGTTACCGCAGAAGACGTACTTCACTCATGAGCAATCCCATCTTTGGGTATCAAAGTAGACGCCGTACCAGGACGATTAAATCAAATTCCCATAGCAACATCTCGAGCCGGGGTATTTTTCGGCCAGTGCTCAGAAATTTGTGGAGCAAACCACAGCTTTATGCCTATTGCAGCGGAAGCCGTACCCCTATACCACTTCGAACAATGACTAACCTCAGAGCAATCACTAAGAAGCTTGTATAGCATCAGCCTTTTAAGCTGGGGAGGAAATAACACTTTCCTTAGTGAATGCCACAACTAGACACTGTACATATCCTTACAACCTACCTATGAACTTGACTAACTCTCACCTTAATCACCCTAAAAATTAAAACTTTCACATTAACCGTCAAGCCAAAAAACCAACCCCTATTAAAACCCAAACCAACAACATTACCCGCACCATGAACATAAACATATTCGAACAATTCACAAGCCCAGAACTTGCCCTAATCCCCACAACACCCCTATCAATTCTAATCCCCCTTTTCCTAATCTACCACAAACCAAAACTTCTCAAAAATCGCATAACAACCGCCTTTACCTGATTCCTAAAAATATTCATATCGAACATAACAAGCCAACTCACCCAAAAAGGACAAAAATGATCTCACATACTAGCCAGCCTTATCCTAATAATTCTACTATCCAACCTACTTAGTCTGTTACCATATACCTTCACATCGACCTCCCAGCTATCAATAAATATAGCCCTAGCCCTCCCCCTATGACTAGCCACCATTATTACAGGCCTAAAAAATAAACCATCCTTAACACTAGCCCACCTCCTACCAGAAGGCTCCCCCACCCCACTAATCCCTTTCATAATCCTAATCGAAACGGTCAGCCTGCTAATACGACCCATCGCATTAGGGGTGCGACTTACAGCCAACATTACTGCCGGCCACCTCCTTATAACAATAGTGGGCTCCGCCACTATCAACCTCATTAACATCTACATCTCTGTCAGCTCACTAACACTGACTCTCTTATTCCTACTCACACTCCTAGAACTAGCAGTAGCCTGCATCCAAGCCTATGTCTTCGTTCTCCTAATTATCCTTTATTTACAAGAAAACACATAATGACCCACCAACTACACCAATACCACATAGTCGACCCAAGCCCATGACCATTAACCGGGGCAGCGGGCTCCCTACTACTAGCCTCAGGACTAGCCCTATGATTCCACACAACCACAACACTAGTACTAAAACTAGGGTTAATAACCCTAACGCTCACCCTAATTCAATGATGACGGGACGTCATTCGAGAGGGCACCTACCAAGGACATCACACCCCAGGAGTACAAAAAAACATACGATACGGCATAATCCTATTCATCACATCTGAAGTATTCTTCTTCCTAGGTTTCTTCTGAACTCTCTACCATGTCAGCCTCGTACCCACACCAGAACTAGGCGCAGAGTGACCACCAACCGGAATCAATCCACTAAACCCAATAGATGTCCCCCTACTCAACACCGCAGTCCTACTCTCATCTGGTGCAACCATCACATGATCTCACCACACCATAATAAAAGGAAATAAAAAAGAAGCCTCCTACGCACTAACAATCACCATTATCCTCGGAGTCTATTTTACAGCCCTCCAAATATCAGAATATATAGAAACACCATTTACCATCTCAGACAGCGTATACGGCTCACTATTTTTTGTAGCCACCGGCTTCCATGGCCTCCACGTAATAATCGGGTCCTCCTTCCTAATAATCTGCCTAATACGCCTAATCCAATTTCACTTCACAACCACCCACCACTTCGGATACGAAGCCGCAATCTGATACTGACACTTTGTAGATATCGTTTGACTATTCCTATATGTCTCTGTATACTGATGAGGCTCATATTTCTTTAGTATACAAGTATAAATGCCCTCCAAGCATAAGGCCCCCACAGGGAAGAAATAATTAGCCTCACACTCCTTATCATTATAGCCATAGCAACAGCAACCATACTATACACCATCAACACCCTAATACCAACGAAACCAGATATTAACAAACTTTCCCCATACGAATGCGGATTTGACCCACTAGGCAACGCACGCTCCCCCATCTCCATCCAATTCTTCTTAATCGCAATCCTATTCATCTTATTTGACTTAGAAATTATCCTACTACTACCCATCCCCTGAAGCGCTAGCACAAATCCAACAACCACTACCACAACCATAACCACCACCCTTCTAGTCATCCTTACATTAGGCCTCGTATACGAATGACTTCAAGGTGGACTAGAATGAACAGAGTGTTGGAGTAGTCTAACCAGATATTTGATTTCGACTCAAAAGAACTTAACTATAAGCTCCAATAATGGAACTAATCAAAACCATACTAACCGTAGCCTTCATAACCACCATTTTAAGCCTATCTATACAACACAAACATCTCATACTAGCACTTATGTGTATCGAAACCATAATACTCCTTCTATTTATACTATTAGTCATATACGCCTCAACCTCACTAACCCTATCACAAACCCCAATACCAATCATCCTACTTACCATCTCTGTTTGCGGAGCAGCAGTGGGCCTTAGTCTAGTAGTCGCAATCACACGAACTCACGGAAATGACTTCCTAAAAAACTTAAACTTACTATAATGCTTAAGATTCTCATAATAACAACAACACTAATTCCAACAATTCTAACCCTCAAACCTAATATACTCTACCCAGCAACAACCTCTTACATATTCACACTAGCACTACTAAGCTTAACCCTCTTAGAACCTAAATCAAACACACTATTAAGCGTGGACCCCATCTCAGCACCACTCCTTACACTCTCCTACTGACTTCTCCCACTAATAACCATTGCCAGCCAGCACACAATAGCCAAAGAACCCCTACAACGACAACGAACATTTCTAGCAACACTAACACTCCTACAACTATTTATCTCAACAACATTTATAGCCTCCAACCTAACCCTAATATATATTATATTCGAAGCCACCCTAATTCCAACCCTAATTATCATTACACGCTGAGGACAACAAACAGAACGACTAACTGCAGGAACCTACTTCATACTATATACACTAACAACCTCTTTACCCCTACTTATAGCAATTATTTTTGTTAACAACTCTACGAACACTCCAACCCCTTTCCTCCAACTACTACCCCCGCCAAATCAATGAACTAGCCTCCTACTATGACTAGCCAGCCTAACCGCATTCCTAGCAAAAATACCTATCTACGGACTACACCTCTGACTCCCAAAAGCCCATGTAGAAGCCCCCATTGCCGGTTCAATAGTTCTAGCAGCAATCCTACTAAAATTAGGGGGGTACGGCATCATCCGCATAATACAAATTTTACCCACAACAAAAACAGACATATTCCTCCCATTCATCGTACTGGCCCTATGGGGGGCCATCTTAGCCAACCTAACATGTCTACAACAAACAGACCTAAAATCATTAATCGCCTACTCCTCTATCAGCCACATGGGCCTAGTAGTAGCCGCAATCATTATTCAAACACCATGAGGGCTATCCGGAGCCATAACCCTAATAATCGCCCACGGATTTACCTCATCAGCACTCTTCTGTCTGGCCAACACAATCTATGAACGCACACACACCCGAATCCTAATCCTTACACGAGGGTTTCACAACATCCTCCCAATAACTACAACCTGATGACTACTAACTAACCTCATAAACATCGCTGTGCCCCCCACCATAAACTTCACAAGTGAACTACTAATTATATCAACCCTATTCAACTGATGCCCAACAACCATTATCCTACTAGGACTGTCAATATTAATTACCGCCTCCTACTCCCTACACATGTTTTTATCAACACAAATAGGACCAACCCTGCTCAACAACCAAACAGAGCCAACACACTCACGAGAACACCTATTAATAGTCCTCCACATTATCCCACTAGTAATAATTTCCATGAAACCAGAACTAATCCTTAGAAGTGTGCGTAATTTAAAAAAAATATCAAGTTGTGACCCTGAAAATAGATATCCACCTCGCACACCGAGAGGTTCAGAAGACCTGCTAACTCTTCAATCTGGTAAAATACCAGCCCTCTCTTCTATCAAAGGAGAATAGTCACTCCACTGGTCTTAGGCGCCAAAGCTCTTGGTGCAAATCCAAGTGATAGAAAATGAGCCTGACCACACCAACCATCATTCTAACAATCTTCTTCTCCCTAATTATCTCTACAATCCTACCCCCCTCTAAACGCAACCTTAACAATACTAAATACACCTTAATACTAACATTCATAATTAGCATAATCCCACTCAATACACTACTAAACAATAACCACGAACTAACAATAATACTACTCCCCCTAATCACCACCCAAACAGAAAATATCAACATTGCCATTACACTAGACACACTATCCTTAACCTTTATCCCAGTAGCACTATTTATCACATGATCCATCACCGAATTCTCTATCTGATATATGTCCTCCGACCCCAACATTAACAAATTCATTAAATACCTAATCACCTTTCTAATCACAATAATAATCATCATCACAGCCGACAACATATACCAACTCTTTATCGGCTGAGAGGGTGTAGGAATTATATCCTTCCTCCTAATCGGATGGTGGGGGGCACGATCAAACGCTAACACAGCAGCCTTACAGGCCATCATCTACAATCGAATCGGGGACATTGGACTTATCCTCACTACCACCTGACTTATCACCTTTTCCTCAATAAACATACAAGAACTACTAATTCAATACGAAACAGTCAACCTCATCCCCACTATCGGCCTAATAGCAGCAGCCATAGGGAAATCCGCACAATTCAGCCTCCATCCCTGACTACCAGCAGCAATAGAAGGCCCTACGCCCGTATCAGCCCTCCTCCACTCCAGCACTATAGTAGTAGCCGGAGTATTCCTACTAATCCGACTTCACCCCATCCTAAATAATCATCACACCATAAAAACCATATGTTTAATTCTTGGAGCAACAACAACCATATTTGCCGCAGCTGCAGCAGTCACTCAACACGACATCAAAAAAATTATTGCACTATCAACTACAAGTCAACTAGGACTAATAATAACAATACTCGGATTAAACCAACCCACCCTTGCCTTCCTACACATAACCATACACTCTTTTTTCAAAGCACTCCTATTTCTCTGCTCCGGCTCATTCATCCACTATCTAAACAACGAACAGGATCTCCGGACAATAGGAAATCTACTAAAAACTACACCTATAACCTCATCATTTACCACCGTCGCCAGCCTCTCACTAATAGGCATGCCCTTCCTATCCGGCTTCTACTCAAAAGACACTATCATCGAAACCATAACCAACTCCCACATCAACCTATGAGCCCTAACAATCACATTAATCGCAACTATCCTCTCCGCCGCCTACAGCATACAAATTATTCTACTCATCTTAACAGGACCATCACACACCAACATTAGCCCCCACAAAGAAACCAAAAACACTATCCAACCCCTAATACGCTTAGCCCTTGCCTCCATCCTCATTGGTAGCATTACCAAACTATCAGCCCTACAAACTCCACCCATAACAACAATACCAAAAATAGTAAAACTCATAGCACTAACTATAACAACCCTGGGAATCATCATATCAAAAGACTTTATACAGATGCCCCCCCTCCCCCAAAAACCACGAACCATTAACCTCTTCTTTAATCAACTAGCATTCTTCAATATTCCACATCGAGCCATAACCATAAACACACTAAAATCAAGCCAACAAATTTCAACAGAACTCATAGACCTATGAGCCCTAGAAAATTACGGCCCGAAAGGCCTATCAAAAACACTCACCCAATTAACCCTCCTATCAACACAACAAAAAAACATAATCAAAAATTATATGACCACCTTCACCCTTACCCTTCTCATCTCACTAACCATAATCTCTACCTAAAGGGGCGATAGCCACCCAACCGAGTCCAACCTAAAATCACTAAGACAGAGAACAAAGCCACAACCAAACCCCAAGCACACACTACCAACCCCACCCCCCCATCACAATAAAAAACACCATAACCATTTACCTCTAAACACACCCAATCCTCTCACCCAAGATAAACCAACAAACCCTGCCCACCACCACCAAGAACCAGCATTAACACACACACTGCCGCCCCAACACCCAAAATCAAAATAACATACCAAAACCCACTAGTACCCACAACAACCCCCCCACCTTTCTCCACACTCACACAATAACCAAAAACCACAACCATTCCCCCCAAATATACAATATATATCACTAACGCCGCATAAGTACGACCCATTAAAACCATAGCAATACAACAAAAAAAAGAGATGCCTATCAAAGAAATAACCCCCTGATAAGGGGCAACTGTAAAACTTAAAACCACAACACCAAAAAACACTAAAGCCAAGATAAAATAAAGCAAATATTCTACTAAAAACATAATTTTTGCTCTCTCAGAGTCCTGCGGCCCGAAAAACCACCGTTGTACATCAACTACAAAAACATGTCCCACCAACACATACTCACACTATTTAGCCTGCTCCCTGTAGGCTCAAACATCTCAACATGATGAAACTTTGGATCAATACTACTCACCTGTCTAATAATCCAAACTACAACCGGATTCTTCCTAGCAATCCACTACACAGCCAATATTAACCTAGCCTTTTCATCTATCATCCACATCTCCCGAGATGTTCCATATGGTTGAATTATACAAAACACACACGCCATCGGCGCATCCTTATTCTTTATCTGCATCTACACCCACATCGCACGAGGAGTTTACTACGGATCCTATCTTAATAAAGAAGTCTGACTATCAGGCACCACCCTTTTAATCATCCTAATAGCCACCGCCTTCTTCGGCTACGTCCTACCATGAGGACAAATATCATTCTGAGCTGCAACAGTAATCACAAACCTCCTAACCGCCATCCCCTATCTCGGAACAACCATCATCACATGACTGTGGGGCGGCTTCGCAGTCAACGACCCCACTCTAACCCGATTCTTCGCCCTTCACTTTATCCTACCATTCGTCATTATCTCTGTATCCTCAATCCATATTTTACTACTACACAATGAAGGCTCCAACAACCCACTAGGAACAAACTCAGACATTGACAAAATTCCACTCCACCCCTACCACTCTTACAAAGACACCCTCATACTAACAACAATAATAACCTTACTATTCGTAATTCTCTCATTCTACCCAAACATCTTAAACGACCCAGAAAACTTCTCAAAAGCCAACCCCTTAGTCACACCTCAACATATTAAACCCGAATGATACTTCTTATTCGCCTACGGAATCCTCCGATCAGTACCAAACAAACTAGGAGGAGCCCTTGCCCTAATTATATCCATCGCCATCCTTTTCACGACACCCTTCACTCACACCTCCCGCACTCGCTCCATAATATTCCGACCCTTCATACAACTTATATTCTGAACTTTCACTGTCACATTTATCATTATTACTTGAACCGCAACCAAGCCAGTAGAACCCCCATTCACAGAAATTAGTCAATTGGCCTCAATTCTATACTTCCTATTCTTCATAACCAATCCTGCACTAGGCCTAGCGGAAAACAAAATCTCAAACTTTACCTGCTCTAATAGCTTAAATCTTAAAAGCATTGTTCTTGTAAACCAAAGCCGGGTATCCCTTAGAGCAAACCAGATTTTTACTACTGCCAGTATTTTACTACTTAACTACTCTCTAAATTAACCATAAAAAATAACTCTCCTAGGACCCCCCCCTACCCCCCCCCACCTATTTTATCCCGAAATTAACCTCATATATGTACTCTCTACATATTATGTCCTTATTTCACTATGTATAATAATACATTAATCGTTTTGCCTCACGCCTAATAAACGAGAATACTACTTTAATTAATTATATACGAAACTGGCTCACTCACATCCTTTCCCTTCCTCATTTTCTGGTCGTTCCACTTATCAGAGGTTGTTTGATTATTAGTAACCATGGCTATCTACTTCAAACCGGTGTCCCATGATTTATCCCTTCCCGTGAAATCCTCTATCCTTTCATCAAAGCACACAGTCCCGCTTTTCACGTCCATATATTGTAACTCCTCCCGTCTATGTCCTTTCCAAGGCCGCTGGTTACACCTTCAAGAACACCTCAATGGTCCGGAACCACCCCGCCCTACTCGCTCTTTCCAAGGCCTTTGGTCGCACCCTTTATCCTGGCACATTCTACCTCATGTTCTTATCACCTGTGCTTGGCCGCCCCTGGTTGCTCTTTTTAGGGGTACCTTTCACCTGACACCCATATATGCCCGTTACCGTCACCCCTCTCCGGGGTAGACCATTAGTCCAGGTGGAGCTATATTCTTGGTCTAGCACCTTCTCCTATATGGATACATCTCTTAATGATTGTTAGACATATTTTCCCATATTGCTGAAAATCCCATTCTTTTTTACTAAAGAAATCCCGCTTTGAACGCATTTTTTTACCCAAATTTTCACGTTTTCACCAAAATCAATACCACTTTCCTATACTAAAATTATAAACCCGAAATCCCATATGAAGTTATTTTTTAAAACCGTTTAATATTTTTTTTTTCTGCGGAAAAAAAAATATTATAAAAAAACCTGTCGATATTCAAGGCTACCAAAATCTACCACTCCTCCCGACAACTCGATTCATAAACGCGAATCACCCGAGGGTGAACTTAGCCGTTTTTACCCTTATTTCTGACCCAGTCCTAGGTTTCTATATATTAT